ATATTCTATTTTCCCATAGAAATGTGTTCGCTCAAGAAAGACTCCAGAAGATATTGATCGTAAATAAGAAGACTGTTTACGAAGAAACAGGAATAGATATTCGTATTCATATACATAAGAATTATGTAGGAACCAAAAGAATCTTTTCGTTCTTTTTGAAAAGACGTAAATGGATTTCTTTGAAGTAATGATACTATTCAAATTATGATATTCGTGGAAAAACAATCGTAATAAATGCAAAGAAGGAACATCTTTGATCCAGCATTGAAGGATTTGAACCAAGATTTCCAGATGGATGGGGTGGGGTATTAGTAGATCTGATACATAATTTAAATGTGATAATTTATCCTCTAAAAAGGGAAATATTGAATGAATAGATCGTAAATTATGAGATTTTGGTATTCTTTTTTCTTCAAGGGAAGATACTAATCGCGACGAGAATGGAATTTCCAGAATGACTCCAAAACCTTCTGATACCATTTGAGAATAAAAATGAGAAGAAAAAGAATTCTTGTGCCCCCAAAAACCATTTTCCTTTTGGTTAGAATCATTCACCGAAGAAATCAAAGATTTCTGTTGATACATTCGAGTAATTAAACGTTTCACAAGTACTAAACTAGATTTATTGTCATAACCAATAATTTCCACAGGTTCGTAAAAAATAAAACTATTAAAGCTATGATAATGAGCAAGTGAGTAAATATACTCCTGAAGGAGTAGTGGATATAGGAAGTTTTGTTGCCGAAATCTATCTTTTTTCAATCTAAATATCCTTGTAATTCTGCCATTTAAATACATTTCTACTGTAACCAAAAAAGGGAGGCACTTCTTGTGTTATGAAATGATACATAGTGCAATATGGTCAGAACGGCGTATGCATATATTGTATTATGCACTGTCTATACTTTTACTTTCAATTTCAATAATAATAATATAGACTTTTATACATGTAAAAAACATAATGATAATCTAATAAAGTAAAAGATTATATAAAAGTAAGAACAAATTAAAGAATATATACCCCGGAGACAGAGAGCCCAATCTACAGATCTTTTTTCTTTCCCTTTCTTTCTATCCAATTTGGATTTCTTTTACTTGTTAATATAAGTAGAATAACAATAAAAGAAATAAATAAAATAACAATAAGAAAAAGGGGTAAAAATCTTTTATTTTTGCAACCCAATCACTCTTTTGACTTTGGAAAAAAAATACCTTTTTTATCACTATACTATTTCTTCTACACATCCGTCTTCAATCCACAATAAAGAATAATTAGGATTAATAAAAAAAAGAATCAATGGTCCACTCACAATTCACAAGAGAACCTTTTCCCACATCAGGCACTAATCTATTTTTAACGCATAATTAGTAATTTGATCGGGTAATCATTCAAATTAAGAAGGGAAGCTCGTTACTTTTTTGTCTTACTCGAATTGGAGCCATAAGGCTCTATCCATTTATTCACTAGACCAAAAATACTTTACCAATTGTTATCAAAAGAAAAACTCTCGTTCTATTTCTATTATGAGTACTAGAAATCTTTTTTTTCTATGATTTTATTATTCTTTTTACGACATGCTTTTTTTTCCATTCATTACCTTTCAGGATCAGTCGCAGTCTTATAAACTCTACCAATAGTCTAGACGAATTCCTTCATCCAAATGTGTAAAAGATCATAGTCGCAATTAAAAGCCGAGTACTCTACCGTTGAGTTAGCAACCCGGATCAATATGAAATGTAGATATGATCGAAATAAAAAAAATACAACAAACTCATTCATTTTACTAAAGTGAAGGAAAGAAAGAGCCGATAGGGAATGGGGATAAAAAGATCTATTTATATACGATAAAATTATATTTGTTTGATACGCCATTGTCAATATGAATGGACTTTTTTATCAAACAAATTTCAAGAAATTAGATAGAAATTTGTGTTGGATTAGCATAATATAAAGAATAAAACTTTGAGCGGAAAAAAAATAAGGAAAAGGTAAAGATAGCAAAAATAGCGGTTTTATTTAATCAAAAAAAGAAAGGTACAATACAAATACAAGAAGAAAGATTACCCCCCTTGTTTGGGGGGTTCCACAAAAAGAAGAAAGAAAAAGAAGAATAAAATAAGTATGAATAGAACAAGAAAAGAAAAAACTTTGAATAAAGATTTACACAAAGATAGGTACTAGTTACCCTATCCTTTTTTTATTCATAATTCTTGTTTTTCCTTTCTTTTTTTATCAAAAGAAACTCGAAATTCTTTAAAGAATTCTGCCTTCCTTAAAATATCATAAACAGTTCCTGTGGGTTGAGCACCTTTTTCAAGGAAATATAAAATAGCAGGAACATTTGAATAAGTTTGATTCTTTATCGGATCATAAAAACCCACTTTTCGAAGATCTCTTCCTTCTCTTCGGGATCGAACATCAATTGCAACGATTCGATAGATGGCTCATTGGGATAGATGTAGATAAAAGATGCCCCCCTAGAAACGTATAGGAGGTTTTCTCCTCATACGGCTCAAGAAAAAATGATTATAATTTCTATAATTTCTCTATCTATCTATTATCTATATAGATAGAAAGAGAAATAGATAGATAGATAGAGAAATGGATCCATAAAGAATTAGACTGTAATTTGAGCCTTTTTTTCCTTCTTTACAGAAAAAGAAATTTCATTTGTACTCCTAACTCAAGTTGGGTAGTTTTGAAAGAGTTCAAAAGGAAATCCTTAGAATTTCTTGAGCTGTCTCTAACTTCTTTTTTTGTCTCCTTTCATATATATATTTTTTTTACTCATTCTGATCCAATTGTTGAGACAAGTGAAAATAGTGTTTCCTTGTTCCGGAATTTGTTGTCTTTTCTTTGCGCTTTGTGAAATCATTGGGTTTAGACATTACTTCGGTGATCCTTACTCCTTTTCAAAAAAGCAGCAACATACCTTTTGTTTTTTGTTCTTTCTATGGAAAGAAAATGAAAAAATCATACGAAAGATTGATTCCTTTGTGATACACTCTTGATTGAAACAGTTTAAAAATTTCGACAAATTTGATTTTTTCATTTCAAACTTGTTCATTTTTGAACCTCTCCATTTATCTATATTTAGATATTGATAATATATTTACAAAGTTGGTCTAACTTATTGATTGTCACTAACCCTAGATTCTTCCCCCGATAAATGAATCAATCATTTTTGCTCGAGCTCCATCATATGCTATACCTTTAATATACCACTTTAATATACCATTAGTATCTTTATTTAGTTATTTAGTAACCCAAGACAAATTAAATTAGGTTCCTAGCAGAACAAATTATGTCGAGACAAGAGCATCTTCATTCGTATAGAAAGAGAAGATGGTGGATGTCAGAATCCACAGCCAATCATGTCCTTCAAGTCGCACGTTGCTTTCTACCACATCGTTTCAAACGAAGTTTTACCATAACATCCCTCTCATTTTATTTTAATTTGGAACCGTATGCAATTGATTCAATATGGAATCATGAATAGTCATTGGCTGAACCAATTGATACATAATAATCTACACTTATAGATAAGTGTTATCCGGAAAGGATTTCACTTAAAAATACCACATAATTTTCTTATATGAATAATATCACATGAAAAAAAACAAATCAGTTTTAAGCAAACTTATTTACATCTTCAACAGATCTTTCGGGATTGTCCATAATAAACCTCTTTTTATTAAAAAAGAAATTAGAAACCTCAAAAAAAGCCTTTGACTTTACTTTCATTCAAATGAAAAAAAATACCCATGAATGGACAAAAGTTTTTAGCCACTTTAACTAAATTTAACTAAATGTTTAACTAAATACTAAATATTTCATTATTAGAATAATAAGATAATCTGAAATGAAATAATAAGATAAAATAATAAGATAATATTAATAAGAAAAATATACAAAATAAAAATATACAATTACATACAATAATTATATTTATTTTATTTTATTTCTATTTTATACTCTTATTTAATATATTACATTACATATTTTTATAAATATTTTCTCATTTTTTCTTTATGACATATGATTTTTCTAATATTATGATTTACTTATTATTTACCATCTCCAATGAAATCTTATTTTCATTTAATTGAAAACAGAGAGATAGTTTGAGAATAAAGTTTCTTTGTTTTCATTATTATGGAGTAGAAAAAATCTCGTGTAAGGTAAGATCAAAGAGAAAATAAGAATCCTCGGATTCTTATCTTTTCGCATCCATATACATCATATAAAAAAATAATCGTTAACAAAAGTAATCACGAATATTTATATTTAATAATAAAATACTTTAGTAAAAAAAAAAAAAGATATGATTCTAAGAATGATTCTTAGAATTCAGATTGGATAACATTGTATCCAACATTAAACAGAAAATTGTTGAATTAAATTTTCAATTTCAATAGAGAAGAATCTTTCGTTTCTAATGCAAACGATCTGGGACGGAAGGATTCGAACCTCCGAGTAACGGGACCAAAACCCGTTGCCTTACCGCTTGGCCACGCCCCATTTTGATTTGGTCTAAGAAAAAATAAGATAAATATTTGTTATTCGTCAATAACCAACCAAAAGAAATATAGGACATGTTGTCGCTAGGATTCAACACAATAGATATAGAATCAAAAAGATTAATTGATCATTACTTAGAATTCAATTAAGATATTGTATGAAAATAGAATTCCTTGTATTCTTATTTGATTGGAGAATGTAAGGAAGGATTCTTGATTGGGGAGAAGTCAAAGAAAAATAAGAATTTTTTTCTTTTATCTGCATCTGCCTTTTTATTTGAAAATTTTCCTCAGAAAAACAACTCAATCCAATCTGATAATTTATTATCATTTCAATTTAATTTGAATCTTTAAGAACAAGAAAAGAATATTTGTTATGTTTAATATCTTTAGTTTAATCTGTATCTGTCTTAATTATACCCTTTATTCGAGTAGTTTTTTCTTCGCCAAATTGCCTGAGGCTTATGCCTTTTTCAATCCAATTGTAGACGTTATGCCCGTTATCCCTTTACTCTTTTTTCTATTAGCCTTTGTTTGGCAAGCTGCTGTAAGTTTTCGATAAAAATGAAATCTCTATTCAATTCATAATTTCTTCGATAAAAAAAAGATGATATTTTTCTTCTGAAAATCAATAAGATCATAAATAAGATTCAAATAAGTCTGGACATTAGGAACCCTCGATTCAAAAAGTGAAATTCTGTTATTTTCTATTTTATATTGAAATTTAATTTGAATAAGGGAAGGGGGTGATGATCTTTATCTTTAATCAGCTAATCAGCTTATTTCTTCTTTTGTTCTGACCTTTCCTTTATAAAATCCCATACAATACCTAATTATAGATATGGATATGACAAGAAATTTTTGATAACGAAAAAATACGAATCTTATTACATTAGAAAGAAATTCGTGAAAAGAAATTTCAAAAAAACTTCCTTTTTTTTCATCTTTAGAGCGTCATATCAAAATAGTGTCTAGTGTGTGTCGTAAAATAGGTGATCTATTTCCTTAAAAAAAAATGATCTTATCTTATCTTGGAGATTTGTAATGCTTACTCTTAAACTATCCGTTTACACAGTAGTAATATTCTTTGTTTCTCTCTTCATCTTCGGATTCTTATCTAATGATCCGGGGCGTAATCCCGGGCGTGAAGAATAAAAAAAGATATGAGATTTGTTTTTACTTTTTCCTTAATTTTTTCATAGGTATTTCATAGGTAAATGTATAAAGAAATGGAATAGATACTAGATATAAAGAAATGGGATAGATACTAGATAAAGATAAAAGATTCATAAAAGAAAATAATCGAAATTTATTTCAATTCTAAAATCTCAAGTGATCAGGGGGATCGGAGAGAGAGGGATTCGAACCCTCGGTACGAATAATTCGTACAACGGATTAGCAATCCGACGCTTTAGTCCACTCAGCCATCTCTCCCCATTCAAAATTGAAAATTTATCTTTAACATGTGAAGCCAAGATTGAGAACAATTTTTATTTTCCTTCAATGATTCGAAACAGATTTATCCAATAGAAAGAATACCTTACTTCTTTTATTTTGTACAAAAGGTTCATTTCCCCGGCCTGGTTAAGTATAAGTACTGACCGGGCCAGTACTTCTTTTGTTCCGACGAATAAAAATTGTTATTGAAACAAGAAGAGTAATTTTTATTCCCATTCCTAATTATTAGAAATTAGATAAGATTCTAATAGATAGATTATTTTAGAAATTCTTTAAAAAATTATCTAGATCTAGATTAATGATTAATATAGAATATATAGAATATTCTATATTGAAATTGAAATATTAGAGATTATATATCTATTCTTAGTATATTATAGTACCTTATATAGTAATTCTAGTAAATTAGTAGTAATTCTAGTAAATTAGAGTATAAATTCTAATATTTAGTCTTTATAGTAAAAGTGTTCTACTTTAATAGTATTATAGTATCTAGTAATATAGTACTAATCGTCGTCTTTATTTTATTATTCTTAAGTATAAAATTCAGAAATTCATTAATGAAAAATGAATTTCATTATAAATGAAAGTTGAAGTTCAGTATTATATTCATCTTAATAATTCATTTAAGAAGTCTTAATAAGAAAGAAGTATTAATATTAATAAAGAAATAAAATATATCTTATAATATCTTATAAGATATATAATATCATAATATCAAATAGAAAACACATATTTATAAAATGAGACTCTAAATCATTTACTTGTTCAAAGCAAAGTACAAGCTTGAAAGTTTGAAGCCCAATTTACCCGAATTCAGAAAATCTGGTGGTTCAAGTGAAGGGAGGTTTCAAAAAAAAAAATACTTATAATTTTAGTACACTATTTAAATTTGACTAAACTTTTTGCTATTCACCTATTTTTTTTCAAGTTTTCAATTCCGCGCCGCAGTGGAGAAAAATACGTGTTAATGCTGGAATTTTCATGATTCTGATGCTATCTTGACTGCGTCTGATTACTTTGTTGGACAAATGGTCCATTCATATTCAATAATGAATATGTAGCGGGTATAGTTTAGTGGTAAAAGTGTGATTCGTTCTATTAACAACTTCAATAGTTAAGGGGTCTTTCCATTTTTTTCATATTTTATATTCCGATCAAAAACTTTATTTCTTAAAAAGATTTAATCCTTTAAACCTCAATAGGACATTTGAGGAAAGAATATACATTCTCACGATTTCTATCCAAAAGGCAATCATAATTTTAATAAAAAAATTGGATTATGGAGTCGAGAAGCATAATTTTTTTGATTGGTTCAATTCTTCCAATTGAATGAGTATGAATAAAGGATCTATGGATGATAGTACAAAACTTTCAATCGTAACTAAATCTTCAATTTTTGCGCTAAAAAAGGGGGAGATTGAAGCCAAATAGCTAGAAAATGATGGTTTTGGTTTACTAGAACCCTCGGCTTCTTGTTTCAGCTCGGTAGAAATAAAATTATTTTCCTTAGGATCCCGC